TCTCGTTCGTATACATCTTCTCTTTGTTTCCCGAGCCTCTAGTGAGTTACAGACAGAGTTAGAAAAGATCAAATCTTTGATGATTCCATCATACATGATGGAATTTCGAAAACTTCTGGATAGGTATCCTACATCTGAACTGAATCCTTTCTGGTTAAAGAATCTCTTTCTAGTTGTTCTGGAACAATTAGGAGATTCTCTGGAAGAAATACGGGGTTCTGCTTCTGGTGGCAACATGCTATTGGGTGGTGGTCCCGCTTATGGGGTCAAATCAATACGTTCTAAGAATAAATATTGGAAGATCAATCTCATCGATCTTGTAAGTATCATACCAAATCCCATCAATCGAATCATTTTCTCGAGAAATACGAGACATCTAAGTCGTACAAGTAAAGAGATCTATTCATTGATAAGAAAAAGAAAAAACGTGAACGGTGATTGGATTGATGAGAAAATAGAATTCTGGGTCGCGAACAGTGATTCGATTGATGATGAAGAAAGAGAATTCTTGGTTCAGTTCTCCACCTTAACGACAGAAAAAAGGATTGATCAAATCCTATTGAGTCTGACTCATAGTGATCATTTATCAAAGAATGACTCTGGTTATCAAATGATTGAACAACCGGGATCAATTTCCTTACGATACTTAGTTGACATTCATCAAAAGGATCTAATGAATTATGAGTTCAATAGATCCTGTTTAGCAGAAAGACGGATATTCCTTGCTCATTATCAGACAATCACTTATTCACAAACCTCGTGTGGGGCTAATAGTTTTCATTCCCCATCTCCTCATGGAAAACCCTTTTCGCTCCGCTTAGCCCTATCCCCTTCTAGAGGTATTTTAGTGATAGGTTCTATAGGAACTGGACGATCCTGTTTGGTCAAATACCTAGCGACAAACTCCTATGTTCCTTTCATTACGGTATTTCCGAACAAGTTCCTGGATGACAAGCCTAAAGGTTATCTTATTGATGATATCGATATTGATGATAGTGACGATATCGATATTGATGAGAGTGACGATATTGATGATAGTGATGATGACCTTGATATCGATACGGAGCTGCTAACTATGACGAATGTGCTAACTATGTATATGACGCCGAAAATAGACCGATTTGATATCACCCTTCAATTCGAATTAGCAAAAGCAATGTCTCCTTGCATAATATGGATTCCAAACATTCATGATCTGCATGTGAATGAGTCGAATTACTTATCCCTCGGTCTATTAGAGAACTATCTCTCCAGGGATTGTGAAAGATGTTCCACTGGAAAGATTCTTGTTATTGCTTCGACTCATATTCCCCAAAAAGTGGATCCCGCTCTAATAGCTCCGAATAAATTAAATACATGCATTAAGATACGAAGGCTTCTTCTTCCACAACAACGAAAGCACTTTTTCATTCTTTCATATACTAGGGGATTTCACTTGGAAAAGAAGATGTTCCATACTAACGGATTCGGGTCCATAACCATGGGTTCCAATGCGCGAGATCTTGTAGCACTTATCAATGAGGCCCTATCAATTAGTATTACACAGAAGAAATCCATTATAGAAACTAATACAATTAGATCAGCTCTTCATAGAAAAACTTGGGATTTTCGATCCCAGATAAGATCGGTTCAGGATCATGGGATCCTTTTCTATCAGATAGGAAGGGCTGTTACACAAAATGTACTTCTAAGTAATTGCCCCATAGATCCTATATCTATCTATATGAAGAAGAAATCATGTAAGGGAGGGGATTCTTATTTGTACAAATGGTACTTCGAACTTGGAACGAGCATGAAGAAATTCACGATACTTCTTTATCTTTTGAGTTGTTCTGCCGGATCGGTCGCTCAAGATCTTTGGTCTTCATCCAGACACGATGAAAAAAATTGGATCACTTCTTATGGATTCGTTGAGAATGATTCTGATCTAGTTCATGGCCTATTACTATTATTACTATTAGAAGTAGAAGGCGCTCTGGCGGGATCCTCACGGACAGAAAAATATTGCAGTCAGTTTGATAATAATCGAGTGACATTACTTCTTCGGTCCGAACCAAGGAATCAGTTAGATATGATGCAAAATGGATCTTGTTCTATCGTTGATCAGAGATTTCTATATGAAAAATACGAATCGGAGTTTGAAGAAGGGGAAGGGGCCCTTGATCCGCAACAGATAGAGGAGGATTTCTTCAATCACATAGTTTGGGCTCCTAGAATATGGCGCCCTTGTGGCAATCTATTTGATTGTATCGAAAGGCCCACGGAATTGGGATTTCCCTATTGGACTGGGTCATTTCGGGGCAAATGGATCATTTATCATAAAGAGGATGAGCTTCAAGAGAATGATTCGGAGTTCTTGCAGAGTGGAACCGTGCAGTACCAGACACGAGATAGATCTTCCAAAGAACAAGGCTTTTTTCGAACAAGCCAATTCATTTGGGACCCTGCGGATCCATTCTTTTCCCTATTCAAAGATCAGCCCTCTGTCTCTGTGTTTTCA